AAAAATAAAAGTAAGAAATCAATCTTGTATCAGACTACTTGTCGTCTTGTAGTCGGATCCCCAAGTTTTTGGAATGTTCCAAATTCTACTTGAGCATCCAAATCTGGGTCAATGCCGGCAAAAACATCTCGGAACAAGGTTCTAGCGCCATGCCAAATATGTCCGAAGAAGAAGAGCAGAGCAAATGAAGCATGGCCAAAAGTAAACCAACCCCTTGGACTGCTACGAAAAACACCATCGGATTTCAAAGTAGCACGATCTAATTCAAAAATTTCGCCCAATTGAGCGCGTCGAGCATATTTTTTCACAGTAGCAGGATCACTATAACTGACTCCATTCAGTTCGCCACCATAGAACTCCACAGTTACACCTACTTGTTCGACACTATACTTCGACTCTGCCCTTCGAAACGGAACATCGGCTCTAACAATACCGTCTCCGTCTACCAAAACAACCGGAAATGTTTCAAAAAAAGTGGGCATACGACGTACAAAAAGTTCACGCCCTTCCTTATCTCTAAAGATAGGGTGTCCTAACCACCCAACAGCTATTCCATCCCCGTTGTCCATTGAGCCCGCTCTGAATAATCCCCCCTTTGCCGGATTATTACCGATGTAATCATAAAAAGCCAATTTTTCAGGAATTTTAGACCAAGCCTCTGATAAACTTTGATTTTCGGCTATCCCAGCGCTAACTCTTCGATATATTTCTTGCTGGAAGTATCCCTGATCCCATTGATAACGAGTGGGACCAAATAATTCAATCGGGGTAGTTGCTGAACCATACCACATAGTTCCAGCAACAACAAAAGCGGCAAAAAAGACAGCAGCGATACTGCTGGAAAGGACGGTTTCAATATTTCCCATGCGTAATCCTTTGTATAGACGTTGGGGCGGACGGACACTAAGATGGAATAGGCCGGCTAATATGCCCAATGTCCCTGCTGCAATATGATGAGAGGCTATTCCTCCCGGAACAAAAGGATCAAAACCTTCCACACCCCACGCTGGATTTACAGATTGTACCCTTCCGGTTAGTCCATAAGGATCGGACACCCATATTCCAGGACCATACAACCCCGTTACATGAAATGCGCCAAACCCAAAACAAGCCAACCCTGAAAGAAATAAATGAATTCCAAAAATCTTAGGTAAATCTAAAGAAGGTTTTCCTGTACGTTCATCAGAAAATATTTCTAGATCCCAGTACACCCAATGCCAAATAGCTGCCAAAAAGCATAAGCCAGAAAACACAATATGTGCCCCGGCCACACCTTCGTAACTCCAAATACCCGGATTCGTTATAGTACCTCCTGTGATACTCCAACCGCCCCATGAATTGGTTATTCCTAAACGAGTCATGAAGGGTATAACAAACATACCCTGTCTCCACATTGGATCAAGAACGGGGTCAGAGGGATCAAAAACCGCTAGTTCGTAGAGAGCCATCGAACCGGCCCAACCAGCAACTAGAGCTGTATGCATTATATGAACAGAAATCAAACGACCCGGATCATTCAATACGACGGTATGAACACGATACCAAGGCAAACCCATGGAAATACCCCTTTAATCAACGAATAATAGACACTATGTAACTTTATTGCATTGTAAAAAGTAAAAAAACTATGCTCTGGACCCACTCTTTCGGTAGATTTTCTCGAGGAAAGAATTAATATTTGTTCTATTCTTTTAGTAATAATAATAATAATAGATAGTAATAATAGACGAATTCCATTTGTAGGAACAAAAATAAGCAGATCTATTCTATACCCGATAAGTACCAATACGCAATGGTAGAGGGGATTGATCCCACTTTAATTTTCTCTGAGTGAAGACATACCCATTTGTTCATATCATTCCAAAGACCCATTCGTTTCGTAAAAATTTTCCTTTAGTCATAATCATTCGGTTTTCTTTTTTTATGTTATTGTTATGAACTTATTCAATTTATGGATAAACTATGATAAAGGCTAATCTTATTAAGACAATAAACCCGTTGTTACGCTTCCACATCAAAGTAAGATATAGTACTTAATTTTTTTTCTTTCATTTTATGCCTATTGGTGTTCCAAAAGTACCTTTTCGAAGTCCTGGAGAGGAAGATGCATCGTGGGTTGACATATAGTGCGACTTGTCAGATATATTGGGTCACATGGAATTTCCCCATTCTCTCCCCTGATCGAGATATCCCCTCTTTCGCCCAAAAAAGATTGATTGAATTATCAAAAGTTTGGAGCGTGAAATACAATTTAATCCTATTTATTTTTTGTAGGGGTATCAGATTAATATTATCAATTAGAATAATTTATGGTTGGCTCGACTGGACCAAAAAAATGAAGTATCCAGGCTCCGTTTAGAAAAAACCCAATTGGTAATATATCTAAGATTACTACTTTTATAATATTCTATTTATAAACAGGAGCGATCTCAAACTGTTTAATCAATCGAGTAATATAATGAATACATTTAATATAATGAATACATTGAATATTTAGTGGAAGACATGAAATAAATGAAATTGAAAAATAAAAAAAGCCATAGCAAAAAGACGTGGTATTGGGACATTTGCCCTATATGTGCAAATAAAAATCGGGCCTATCTTTACTCGGAGTAGAGCATAAACCTAAAAAAATTGAAAAAGCCCATTCAGGAACAAGAAAATGGCATCGTTATTTGGATTCGATCTCGATGAAACAATACATCAATGAGAAGTTCATTCGATAAGTTTAGTAAATTATTTATATATATATTTTATTTATATATAGGTAAAGTAAACAGGCCAAAACAAATCCTTCTTGAAAAATGGAAGAAAAAAAGCCCTTTGTTAGAAGTTAGAAAGAGCCCCCTATGAAAATAAAAAAGAATGAGGGCTGCAATCTACACATTGATTCTTTTTTTTTGCGCGATTTTTGGTAAACCGTATGCATCAAAAGGTGCGCGTACGGTTCCTAAGGATACAATTATATCCTAATCAACCGACTTTATCGAGCAAGATTACTTTTTTTAGGCCAAGAGGTTGATAGCGATCTCTCGAATCAAATTATTGGTCTTATGGTATATCTCAGTCTAGAGGATGATAGCAAAGATCTGTATTTGTTTATAAACTCTCCCGGGGGGTGGGTAATACCCGGAGTAGCTATTTATGATACTATGCAATTTGTACAACCAGATGTACAGACAATATGCATGGGATTGGCCGCTTCAATAGGATCTTTTCTTCTGGTCGGAGGAGAAATTACCAAACGTCTAGCATTCCCTCATGCTCGGCGCCAATGAGTTTTGTATTTGAGAGAAAAAAGAAGACTATGCCTTCGCCATATGAAATATGACTATTAAGTAATAATAGCATGGCATTTTGAATTCGATATGAGAAACCCTTTTTTATTTTTGTTTTTTTTTTTTTTTCAAAAATCAATCATTAGATTATATATCGAACGAATAGTATGAGATAAAGGGCATTTCCGATTTTATCTGATTTATCGGAAGCCTATTGCAGCGTCACAAACTTTTTTGTTTTCACACCAGAGGGATAATAACAATATTTCTCTTAGGAAAGAATACAAAAAAAAGAAACTTTGGGATTGCTTAATAACAGACTAAATAAATATATAAAGCAACGGAACCATCATAGTATGTTTTAACTACTCCAAAATAAAATGAAGGATGGTTATTGGATTATTTACCGATCGGGGTCTGATAGGCCCTATATTTGAATATTTGAATTTGATTTTATACTTCTTCAATGGAATGGAGGTTATAAAGTAAATTCCATTGTATAGCCGTATGCAATGCGCAAAAGATGCCTGTACGGTTGTTCAATTCTATCTTTTGGTTTTCATATCATTACTCGTTATTTAATTTATTCTCTTTGATTTCTCTTCGAGATAGAAGAACCATTTATTAGGTTATATAATCAGGGTAATGATCCATCAACCTGCTAGTTCTTTTTATGAGGCACCCGCAGGAGAATTTATCCTGGAAGCGGAAGAAATGATGAAGCTGCGCGAAACCATTACAAGGGTTTATGTACAAAGAACAGGCACACCTCTATGGGTTGTATCCGAAGACATGGAAAGAGATGTTTTTATGTCAGCAACAGAAGCCCAAGCTCATGGAATTGTTGATCATGTAGGGGTAGAATAAAAAATAACAGGGATTTCGCGCAAATACAAATACGCCATTTGAAATTTTATCTTCTTACTGGGTTTGATAGAGTATTCTATTAATTAATTTATTACTATAGAAGTAATTCCTAATCGGCCGGTTAGGATCGATCTAAACCAGCTCATTATGTATACGAGTCAACATGCCAACTATTAAACAACTTATTAGAAAGACGAGACAGCCAATCAGAAATGTTACGAAATCCCCCGCCCTTGGGGGATGCCCTCAGCGACGAGGAACATGTACTAGGGTGTATGTGTGACTCGTTCAGAGCATGGACTGGGGCAAAAGAAAAGAACCCATTTTTCCAGTATCAGTGATCAGTAACAGTAAATAAGATAAAATAAAACGGAAGAACTCCATTCACTATCTAAAAAGTATCTATCATACCCTTCTATTGTGTATCAAAATTTATGGTTTCTAGTGGTGTAAATCCAATCGTCTCCATTTTCAATTTAAGATGAGAAAGAATTTCCCATTGGTAGCAAATGTTTATCCATTAAGCGGGGGGAATCCCATTTAAAGGCAAGAAAGATTACGCCCTTACTCTTTCAACAACGGACTAAGAGGGTCAGCTACACAGTTAATCTTCATAATTAAATACCGTTACTGTATAAGTGGATCTCGTTGTGAAAGACGGATTACTGAATAATTCATGGGTAGAGCCAAAAAGTGTGAACTGTACAAGTTAACAATAGCATTGATTAAATGAAAGAAAAGAAGGGGCTCCGGTGTATAGAAGGGATCTCGCCGTTTAAGAAGTAACCATAGAAACGATGGAACCCACTATTTTTTTTTTTATTCATTTCTATTTTATATTTACTACTTTTTGTTTTTATTTAATATTAATATGCTTTTTTTAATATCTAGTATCAATATCAATATTATTTCTTATTTCGAGGTAAAATGCCTATAAAAAAAAGAAAAAATCGTGGGCGGGAAGGTTATAGTAGCAAAAGCCGTTGGAGTTTTTATTTTATACATTGGAAGGATCCGTTTTGTTATTAACAAACTAGTAAAGGGGAAGGGAATAACTGAAAGAAAAGAAATCAATTAGTTATTTATCAAAGTTTCATTTATTCAATGACCAGAATTAAACGAGGATGTATAGCTCGGAGACGTAGAACAAAAATTCGTTTATTTGCATCAAGCTTTCGAGGGGCTCATTCAAGACTTACTCGAACTATTACTCAACAGAAAATAAGAGCTTTGTTTTCGGCTTATCGGGATAGAGGTAGGCAAAAGAGATATTTTCGCCGTTTGTGGATCACTCGGATAAATGCAGCAATTCGAGGGAATTTCGTATACTATAGTTATAATATTTTCATACACAATCTGTACAAGAAGCAGTTGCTTCTTAATCGTAAAATACTTGCGCAAATAGCTATATTAAATATAAATTGTCTTTCTATGATTTCCACTGAGATTATAAAATAAGTAGATTGGAAGGACTCCATAGGAATGTTTTAAATTTTAATGGAGTGCGCTGTAAAATTAACTCCGGGAAGGTAGAATAGAAATTAGTATGATAAAATATAATCAAATAATATGATAAAGTCGTCAAAATGAACAAACAAGACGTTCAATAAAAAAAGATTTCTTCTTTTTCCCCGATACTTTTTTTCTTATGACACGACACTCACATCTTAATTCGCGAATTTTTCGAACAAAACATCAATCCGCCTTTGAGTTCGTATTGGAATTTTGATTCAAGTGAAGAGTAAGCCTATCCCCCTTTTTGATTCTAAGACCCGCAGTTCTAGCAGCCGACTCACCTCTTTCAAATTGTTTCTCATTATTAAGAAAGGGTAACAAAGATAAAATACGAGCTTGCTTGATAGCAATAGTAATTAATCGTTGTTGTTTTAAGTTTAATCTATTCACCCGTCTAGATAATATCTTTCCTTGTTCACTAATAAATCGACTAATTAAACTCATGTTTCTATAATCAATTCGATCCCCCGACCCAATCGGGGGCAAACGCCTACGAAAAGATCGCTTGGATTTAAAATAGAGTCGCTTGGATTTATCCATGATTTGTTTATTCCTTATCCCGAAAATCCTAATTTTGTCGGGGATTTCTTTTTGGTTTGTTTATCTTTAAATATATGTTATATATAATATATGGTATATGACATTTTTCATCTTCCTTGGAAGGATGACATACAATACATACGTGTAATCGGTTCCATCTATTTCTTTATCTCCCCATGAATTGTATATTTGTAACAAAAGGGACAGAATTTTCTCAATTCCAATCGACTAGGCGTATTGTGTCGATTCTTTTGAGTAATATATCTGGAAATACCAACCCTCTTTGATTCCTTATTAGCATCATTTCGAACAGCACAATTGGTACATTCCAAAATAACTGTTACTCGAACATCTTTCCCCTTGGCCATGAACCCCCTTTGTATTTTTGATTCACTCAACTATTCTATTTTGCGATCCAAAGAGAAAAAAGGAACGAAAAAAAAAAAAATAGAAGTTGCTAACTCGAAATAAAATTATGAAAAATTTCGTTGCAATCAAGATAGTAATAATAAGTAATACAATGATTTCGAACTACATTTCTAATCCCAATATAGCGTTTCGTCTTTCATTTAAGTATTTTGTATGATATCGTTGACCTATCCATCAATTTCCATTTCCGTTCTCATTCTCTTTTTAATTATTTTAATTTAAATTAAAAATTTTATTTTAATTCGAGCCTCGGGCCTGAGGCCCGAGTTCCGAGTTTCACTGAATTTGAATCCACTTTTATTCTTTCTCTTTTCGAACTTATTCAAATTTTAAAAATTCTAAAATTAAAAGATGGGAAGGGGAGGGATTAGTCACAGAGATTTTATTAAATCCCTAATCTTCTTCACCACTTCCCATGTTACTAACTAGAATGAAAAAAAGGGGAATATCAGCGCATCCGGAAATAAACGATTGATCTCTATCAATAGACCTGCTAAAAACCCGAACCATATAGTACTTACTACCGGCGCCCCGGAGAGATATGTTTTTAGATCTCGCATTTTATTTGAAATCCCCCTTCTTTATTGGAATTTGTAATACATATATGATCAGACATATATGGAGTTAATGATCGCTTGTATTTGTCCGCGGAATCCCTAATTCAAATTGAAATGTACAACGATTCAGTAGAATATTCCTTTTCTTAAAAAAAATGTGCCCTTTTCTGTACCAGCATTTCCCCAAAATATTCATTTTTTTTACAGCGGGTTTCATTATACGTAACGCATATAAGTAGTTTATTATAATTAATTAATAATTAATTATATGTTCTATGATATGAGATCAAAAAGAAGAAATGACAAGATAATTT